TCTAGTCTCTAGTCTAGTTACTTCGTTCCCTATTTCTTTTCTACTCGTGGGATCCTAAGGAAAAGGATTTTGTTTCTACCGAGCTGAAAAAAGAAGACGAGGGTTCTAGTAAACCAAAACCATCATTTTCTAGCTATTTGGCTTCAATCTTCCCCTTTTTCAGCGCAAAAATTGAAGATTTAGTTACGATTGAAAGTTTTGTATTATCATCCATAGATCCTTTATTCATACTCATTCAATTGGAAGAATTGAACCAATCAAAAAAATTATGCTTCTCGACTCCATAATCCAATTTTTTTATTAAAATTCTGATTGTCTTTTGGATAGAAATCGTGAGAATGTATATTCTTTCCTCAAATGGCCTATTGAGGGGTAAAGGATGAAATCTTTTTAAGAAATAAAGTTTTTGATCGGAATCTGAAATATGAAAAAAATGTAAAGACCCCTTAACTATTGAAATTGTTAATAGAACGAATCACACTTTTACCACTAAACTATACCCGCTACATATTCATTATTGGATAGAAATGGATCATTTGTCCAACAAAGTAATTAGACGCAGTCAAGATAGCATCAGAATCATGAAAATTCCAGCATGAACACGTATTTTGTTCCGCCGCGGCGCGGGATTCAAAACTTAATAGGTGAATAGCAAAAAGTTTAGTCAAAATTCAATAGTGTACTAAAGTCATAAGTATTTTTTTTTTTGAAATCTCCCTTCACTTGAACCGCCAGATTTTCTGAATTCGGGTAAATTGGGCCTCAAATTTTCAACCTTGTCCTTTGCTTTGAATCAAGTAAATGATTTCTAGTCTCATTTTAGAAATATGTGTTTTCTCTTTGATATTATTTCTCTTATCAGATATATTTTTTTTCTTTCTTAATACTTCCTTCTTATTAAGATGAATATAATACTGAACTTCAACTTTCATTTAGAATGAAATTCGTTTTTCATTAATGAAAAACGAATCTTATACTTAAGAATAAGAAAAGAAAGACGAAAAATAGTAGTACTATATTACTATATACTATAATAGTATTATAGAACACTTTTACTGTAAAGACTAAATATTCTAATATATACTCATTTAGACTCTAATTTACTAGAGTTACTATGTAAGGTAGTATAATATACTAAGAATAAATATAGAATCTCTAATATTTCTCTAATATTGAATATTGAAATATTCTATTTCAATATAGAATAGATTCTATCTTAATAGTCTATCTTAATAGATAATTTTAGATAATTTTTTAAAGAATTTCTAATATAATCTATCTATTAGAATCTTATCTAATTTCTAAGAATTAGAAGAATTAGGAATGGCAAGAAATTTTACTCTTCTTGTTTCAATAACAATTTTTCTTCGTCGGAGCAAAAGAAGTACTGGCCGGGCCAGTACTTCTACTTAACCAGGCCGGGTAAATGAACCTTTTGTACCTTTTTTTTGTACAAAATAAAAGAAGTAAGGTATTCTTTCTATTGGAGAAATCTGTTTCGAATCATTGAAGGAAAATAAGAATCTTTCTCAATCTTGACTTCACATGTGAAATCACATGTGAAATTTCCAATTTGGAATGGGGAGAGATGGCTGAGTGGACTAAAGCGTCGGATTGCTAATCCGTTGTACGAATAATTTGTACCGAGGGTTCGAATCCCTCTCTCTCCGACCCCCTGATCACTTGAGATTTTAGAATTGGAAGAAATCTTGATTATTTTATTTTATGAATCTTTTATCTTTATCTAGCATCTATTACATTTCTTTATACATTTACCTATGAAAAATAAAGTAAAAAGAAATCTCATCTCTTTTTTTATTCTTCACGCCCAGGATTACGCCCCGGATCATTAGATAAGAATCCGAAGATGAAGAGAGAAACAAAGAATATTACTACTGTGTAAACAAATAGTTTAAGAGTAAGCATTACAAATCTCCAATAAGATAAGATCATTCTATTTTAAGGAAATAGATCACCTATATTACGACACACACTATACACTATTTTGATATGACACTCTAAAGATGAAAAAAAAAGGAAGTTTTTTTGAAATTTATTTTCACGAATTTCTTTCTAATGTAATAAGATTCGTATTTTTTCGTTACCAAAAAAAAAATTTTTACCATATCCATATCTTAAGGTTAGAACAAAAGAAATAAGCTGATTAGCTGATTAAAGATGAAGATCATTGCTCCTTCCCTTATTCAATTTCAATAGAAAATACCAGAATTTCGCTTTTTGTTTTGAATCGAGGGTTCCTAATGTCTAGACTTATCTGAATCTTATTTATGATCTTATTGATTTTCAGAATCAAAATCTCATCTCTTTTTTTTATCGAAGAAATTATGAATTGAATAGAGATTTCATTTTTATCGAAAACTTAAAGCAGCTTGCCAAACAAAGGCTAAGAGAAAAAATAGTACAGGGATAACCGGCATAACGTCTACGATTGGATTGAAAAAGGCATAAGCCTCGGGCAATTTGGCGAAGAAAAAACTACTCGAATAAAGGTTAGAATTAAGACAGATACAGATTAAACTAAAGATATTAAACATAACAAATATTTTTTCTTGTTCTTAAAGATTCAAATTAAATTGAAATGATAATAAATTATCAGATTGTATTGAGTTGTTTTTCTGAGGGAAATCTTAAAATAAAAATAAAAAGGCAGATAAAAGAAATAAATTCTTCTTTTTATTTGACTTCTCCGCAATCAAGAATCCTTCCTTATATTCTCCAATCAAATAAGAATACAAGGAATTCTATTTTCATACAATATATTAATTGAATTCTAAGTAATGATCAATTAATCTTTTTGATTCTATATCTATTGTGTTGAATCCTAGCGACAACATGTCCTATATTTTTTTTGGTTGGTTATTGACGAATAACCAATATTTATCTAAGTTTTTCTTAGACCAAATAAAACAAAATGGGGCGTGGCCAAGTGGTAAGGCAACGGGTTTTGGTCCTGTTACTCGGAGGTTCGAATCCTTCCGTCCCAGATCGTTTGTATCAGAAACGAAATATTCTTCTCTATTGAAATTAAAATCTTAATTCAACAATTTTCTGTTTAATGTTAGATACAATGTTATCCAATCTGAATTCTCAGAAGAATTCTTAGAATCATATATTTTTATTTTTTTACTAAAGCATTTTATTCTTAAATATTCGTGATTATTTTCGTTAACGATTCTTTGTTTTATATGAAGGAGATGGATGTGAAAAGATCAGAATCCGAGGATTCTGATCTTCTCTTTGATCTTACCTTACACGAGACTTTTTCTACTTTATACTAATGAAAATAAAGAAACTTTATTCTCAAGCTATCTCTCTTTTTTAAACTCTTTTTTAAATTCAATGAAAATAAGATTCAATTGGAGATGGTAAATAATAAGTAAATCATAATATTAGAATCATAAAATCATATTTCATAAATACATGATTCTTTAATCAGAATATATATTGTATATTTTTCTTATTAAGAATATCTTATTCTTCTATAATTGAAATATTTCTGAATATTTCAATAAAATATTTAGTTTAGTATATTATTTAGTTAGTAGTTAGTATAGTTTTTAGTTAAAGTGGATAAAAACTTTTATCCATTCATGGGGATTTATTTTTCATTTGAATGAAAGTAAAGTCAAAGGTTTTTTTTTTAAGAAAAAGGAAAAAGAGGGATCTTTTATGATGGACAATCCCGAAAGATCTGTTGAAGATGTAAATAAGTTTGCTTCAAACTGATTTGTTTTTTTTGTTATATTATTCATATATCCATATGAGAAAATATGGGGTAATTTTAAGTGAAATCCTTTCCGGATAAACACTTATCTATAAGTGTAGATTATTGCCAATGACTATTCATGATTCCATATTTAATCAATTGCATACGGTTCAAAATTAAAATAAAATTAGAGGGATGTTATGGTAAAACTTCGTTTGAAACGATGTGGTAGAAAGCAACGTGCGACTTGAAGGACATGATTGGCTGTGGATTCTGACATCCACCATTTTCTATACGAATGAAGATGCTCTTGTCTCGACATAGTTTGTTCTGCTAGGAACCTGATTGAATTTGTCTTGGGTTGCTAAATAAAGAAAAGATATTAATGGTATATATAAGGTATAGCATATGATGGAGCTCGAGCAAAAATGATTGATTTTCATTTATCGGAGGAATAATCTAGGGTTAGTGACAATCAATAAGTTAGACCAACTTTGTAAATAGATCATCAATATCTAAATATAGATAAATGGAGAGGTTCCAATTTGAACAAGTTTTAAATGAAAAAAAAGATCAAATTTGTCGAAATTTTCAAACTGTTTCGATCAAGAGTGTATCACAAAGGAATCAATCTTTCGTATGATTTTTCCCTTTTCTTTTCCATAGAAAGAACAAAAAACAAAAGGTATGTTGCTGCCTTTTTGAAAAGGAGTAAGGATCACCGAAGTAATGTCTAAACCCAATGATTTTACAAAACGCAAAGCAAAGATAACAAATTCCGGAACAAGGAAACACTATTTTCACTTGTCTTAATAATTGGATCAGAATGAGTAAAAAAAAAAGAGATCCAAAAAGAGACAAAAAAAGAGGTTAGAGACAGCTCAAGAAATTCTAAGGATTTCCTTTCGAACTCTTTCAAAACTACCCAACTTGAGTTAGGAGTACAAATGAAATTTCTTTTTCTGTAAAGAAGAAAAAAAAAAGGCTCAAATTATAGTCTAATTCTTTATGGATCCATTTCTCTTTCTATTTCTATCTTATTTCTATCTATCTATATAGATAGAAATAGAAATTCTAGAAATTAGAATCATTTTTTCTTGAGCCGTATGAGGAGAAAACTTCCTATACGTTTCTAGGGGGGCATCTTTTATCTACATCTATCCCAATGGGCCATCTATCGAATCGTTGCAATTGATGTTCGATCCCGAAGAGAAGGAAGAGATCTTCGAAAAGTGGGTTTTTATGATCCGATAAAGAATCAAACTTATTCAAATGCTTCTGCTATTTTATATTTCCTTGAAAAAGGTGCTCAACCCACAGGAACTGTTTATGATATTTTAAGGAAGGCAGAATTCTTTAAAGAATTTCGAGTTTCTTTTGATAAAAAAAGAAAGGGAAAACAAGAATCATGAATAAAAAAAGGATAGGGTAACTAGTACTTATCCTTTTTTTATTCAAAGTTTCTTCTTTTTTTGTTCTATTCATACTTATTTTATTCTTCTTTTTCTTCTTCGTATTCTTTTCTTGCTTCTTTTTGTGGAACCCCCCCAACAAGGGGGGGATAATCTTTCTTCTTATATTTGTATTGTACCTTTCTTTTTTTGATTAAGGAAAGCCGCTATTTTTTTTATCTCTATCTTTTCCTTATTTTTTTCCGCTCAAAGTTTGATTCTTTATGTTGTGCTAATTCAACACAAATTTCTATATAATTTCTTGAAATTTGTTTTCTAAAAAGTCCATTCATATTGACAATGGCGTATCAAACAAATATAATTTGATCGTATATAACTGGATCTTTTTTTATTTCGATCATATCTACACTTCATATTGATCCGGGTTGCTAACTCAACGGTAGAGTACTCGGCTTTTAATTGCGACTATGATCTTTTACACATTTGGATGAAGTAATTCGTCTAGACTATTGGTAGAGTTTATAAGACCGCGACTGATCCTGAAAGGTAATGAATGGAAAAAGAAGCATGTCGTAAAAAGAATAATATAATAATAGAAAAAGAATATTTCTATTATGAGTAATAGAAATAGAACGAGAATTTTTCTTTTTCTATTTTATAACGATTTGAAAGTTTAGTAAAGTATTTTGGGTCTAGTGAATAAATGGATAGAGCCTTATGGCTCCAATTCGAGTAAGACAAAAGAGCAACGAGCTTCCTTTCTTAATTTGAATGATTACCTGATCAAATTACTAATTATACGTTAAAAATAGATTAGTACCTGATGTAGGAAAAGGTTCTCTTGTGAATTGTGAGTGGACCATTGATTCTTTTTTTTTATTAATCCTAATTATTCTTTCTTTTTATTGTGGATTGAAGACGGATGTGTAGAAGAAATAGTATAGTGATAAAAAAAAGAATCTTTTTCCAAAGTCAAAAGAGTGATTGGGTTGCGAAAATAAAAGATTTTTACCCTTTTTTCTTATTGTTATTTTATATTTTCTTTCTTTTATTGTTCTTCTAGTTATATTAACATTAACAAGGAAAAGAAAACCAAATTGGATAGAAAGGAAAAGGAAAAAGATCTGTAGATTGGGCTTTCTGTCTCCGGGGTATATATTCTTTATTTGTTCTTACTCTTATAGAATCTTTGACTTCTTAGATTATCATTCTGTTTTTTACGTCAGAGTACAGTATAAAAACAGTATAAAAATATATATTCTTTAGAAGAAAAAATTTAGAAGAAAAAAGTATATACAGTATATAGTATATATTAATACTTGTAATACTTGAGTAGATTATTAGAATTATCCCTTAGAATAAGAATATTCTTATTCTAGTTATAAGTTAGACTTTTTTCTTCTAAATAGTATTTTATAGTATTTTAGTATAAGAGAAACAATATACTACATACAACATATGTATACGCCGTTCTGACCATATTGCACTATGTATCATTTCATAACACAAGAAGTGCCTCTCTTTTTTAGTTACAGTAGAAATGTATTTAAATGGCAGAATTACAAGGATATTTCGATTGAAAAAAGATAGATTTCGGCAACAAAACTTCCTATATCCGCTACTCTTTCAGGAATATATTTACTCACTTGCTCATTATCATAACTTCAATAGTTTGATTTTTTACGAACCTGTGGAAATTATCGGTTATGACAATAAATCTAGTTTAGTACTTGTGAAACGTTTAATTACTCGAATGTATCAACAGAAATCTTCGATTTCTTCGGTGAATGATTCTAACCAAAATGAATTTTTGGGGCACAAGAATTCTTTTTCTTCTCATTTTTCTTCTCAAATGGTATCAGAAGGTTTTGGAGTCATTCTGGAAATTCCATTCTCGTCGCGATTAGTATCTTCCCTTGAAGAAAAAAGAATACCAAAATCTCAGAATTTACGATCTATTCATTCAATATTTCCTTTTTTAGAGGATAAATTATTACATTTCAATTATGTGTCAGATCTACTAATACCCCATCCCATCCATCTGGAAATCTTGGTTCAAATCCTTCAATGCTGGATCAAAGATGTTCCTTCTTTGCATTTATTACGATTGTTTTTCCACGAATATCATAATTTGAATAGTCTCATTACTTCAAAGAAATCCATTTACGTCTTTTCAAAAAGAAAGAAAAGATTCTTTTTGTTCTTACATAATTCTTATGTATATGAATGCGAATATCTATTCCTGTTTCTTCGTAAACAGTCTTCTTATTTACGATCAATATCTTCTGGAGTCTTTCTTGAGCGAACACATTTCTATGGAAAAATAGAATATCTTATAGTCGTGTGTTGTAATTCTTTTCA